TTGGAAGAACCAGATTTTCGTCGAGCCGTAATCAAAGGCTCTACGCGTATTCAAAGGCGTAAAATGGTCATTTGGGGACCGTCTCAAGGAAATCCCCATTCCCCGCTTTTTTTGGAAAAAATGGAAGATTTTCCTTTTCCTATATCCGACCTAATGAAACTTTTTTTTAATATTAGAGATTGGTTGGGTAAAAAGTCAGAATTCGAAATTTTAGATCAACAATTCCAAATAAAAAAAACCAACCAGGAAGACGCAATAGAATTCTGGGAGAACATTCCATATGCACAAAAATCAAGAAGTATTCTGTTACTAGCTCAATCAATTTTTAGAAGATATATTAAATTACCCTTATTGATAATAGCTAAGAATATTGGCCGTATTTTATTACGGCAATCTCCGGAATGGTATGAGGATTTCCAAGATTGGAATAGAGAAATTTATCTAAAGTGCAGCTATAATGGTCTTCAATTCTCCAAAACAGAATTTCCTAAAAATTGGTTAAGAGAAGGTTTTCAGATCAAAATCCTATATCCTTTTCGTTTGATACCTTGGCACAGATCACGACTCGATGATAGAGATAGAAAGCAACAAGATGATTTTGATTCTTGTTTTTTAACAGTTTTGGGAATGGAAACGGAATATCCTTTTGGTCCTCCTCGAAAAACACCTTCCTTTTTTGAACCCATTTTTAAAGATATAGACTATAAAGTTGAAATCAGAAAATTTAATTTTAAAGTTCGAAGAGTTTTTAAAAAAATAACAAAAAAAGAAGCAAAAGCATTTTTATTTGTAAAACAAATAATAAAAGAACTTTTAACAGGAAAGAAAATTACATTATTTATACCGAGAGAAATATATGAATCAAATGAAACTCAAACAGAAAAGGATTCGATAATCAGCAATCAGATAATTCATGAATCGCTTAGTCAAAATCGATCTACAGGTTGGACAAATTATTCACAGGCAGAAGAAGAAATGAAACATAGAATTGATAGAAGAAACACAATAAGAAATCAAATAGAAATAATAAAAAAAAAAAAAAGTAAAAAGAATAATGTAGAATCACTCCCAAAAGTTTGGAAAATCTTAAAAAGAAAAAATATTAAATTAATAGTTAAATTTTTTATTGAAAAAATATACATAGATATCTTTCTATGCATCATTAATATACGCAGAATTGCTCTACAACTTTTTATGGAATCAACAAAAAAAATTCTTGAGAAATACATTGACAATAATGAAACAAATCAAGAAAGGATTAATAAAACAAAACAAAATAAAATTGACTTGATTTCGCCTATGACTATAAAAAAAGCTTTTGATAATCTTAGAAATAGTAAGCGGAAATCACATATTTTTTTTGATTTATCTTACTTGTCACAAAAATATGTATTTTTTAAATTATCACAAAACCAAGTTATTAACTTCAATAAGTTAAGATCTATTCTTCAGCATAATGGACCGTCTTTTTTTCTTAAGAATGAAATAAAGGATTTTTTTGGAAGACAAGGAATATTTGATTCTGAAGTAAGACATAAGAAACTTCCAAATTATGGAATGAATCCATGGAAAAACTGGTTAAGAGGTCATTATCAATACGATTTATCTCAGATTACATGGTCTAGATTAGTTCCACAAAAATGGCGAAATGGAATAAATCAATGCCATACGTCTCAAAATAAGGATCTAAAGAAATGGTATTCCTATGAAAAAGACCAATTATTGGATTACAAAAAAAAACAAAATTCGAAAGTATATTTATTACCAAATAAAGAAGAGAATTTTCAAAAAAACTATAGATATGATCGTTTATCATATAAATATATTCATTCTGAAACTAAGAAGAAGTCCTATATTGATAGATTATCATTATCATTAGAAACAAATAAGAAGCAAGAAAATTCCACCAGAAATAAAGAAAAAATTTTTAACATACTCAAAAATTATCTAGGAAAAAGTGATATTATATATATGGAAAAAAATACGGATAGAAAATATTTGGGTTGGAATTTTCATACAAATATTCAGGTTGAACCTAATAAGGACCAAATAAAGGATAAAATTCATAATAATGGTCTTTTTTATCTTCCGGTTGATTCAAATTCCAAAATCAATTACAAAAAGGTCTTTTTTGATTGGATAGGAATGTCTTTTGATTGGATGGGAATGAATGAAAAATTCTTAATCTTAAATCGCCGCATATCGAATCCGAAAGTTTTTTTCTTTCCAGAGTTTGTGATATTTTATCATAAATATAAAGAGAAACCTTGGTTTATCCCAAGCAAGTTACTTCTTTTTAATTTGAATATAAATCCAAATTTTAGTGAAAATCAAAATATCAATGGAAAGCAAGAGGAGGATGGGGATTTTTTAAATTTTAGCCCATCGAACTCAAAACAATATTTTGAATTAAAGAATCAAAAAAATATTGAAGAATTTTTTTTAGAATCGATCGAAAAACTAAAAATATTCCTTAAAGGAGATTTTCCTTTGCAATTAAGATGGACTGGACGTTTGAATCAATTGAATCAAAAAATGATGAATAATATCCAGATATATGGTCTCCTGGTTAGCCTCATAAATGTAAGAAAAATTACTATATCCTATATTCAAAGGAAAGAAATGAATCTGGATATAATGAGGAGGCGTTTAAATCTTACACAATTAACGAAAAAGGGAATATTAATTATGGAACCTGCCCGTCTATCTGTAAAAAATGACGGACAGTTTTTTATGTATCAAATCATAGGTATTTCATTGGTTCATAAAAGTAAGCACCAAAGTAATCAAAGATACCGAAACCCCCAAAATGTTGCTAAGAATAATTTTGATGAATCCATTCCAAGACATAAAAGAAAAACTCTAAATCGAGACAAAAAGAATTATGATTTGCTTGTTCCTGAAAAATTTTTATCTTCTAGACGTCGTCGAGAATTAAGAATTCTAATTTCTTTCAATTTGAATTTAAAGAATCAGAATAATGTGCATGGAAATAAATTATTTTGCAAGGAGAACAAGATAAAAAACTGGAGTCAATTTTTGGATGAAAGTGAAAATTTTGACATAAAAAAAAATAAATTAATTAAATTAAAGTTCTTTTTTTGGCCTAATTATCGATTAGAAGATTTAGCTTGTATGAATCGCTATTGGTTTGATACCAATAATGGGAGTCGCTTTAGTATGTTAAGGATATATATGTATCCCTGATTTAAAATTTTGAGTTTCCTATATATTCTGTTATTCTATCAATCATATTTTTCATTTTTTTCTTCTGTCCGTGATCTGTAAATATCCATGTTATATGCAAGCAACCCTATGGACATATACACTGTCTTACATCGCAGTCTAGAATAAATAATAAGGAAATGGCGTATTAATTAAAGCTATAAATGAATAAAAAAAAATCTTCGTACTAAACTATTTGGTATCGTCTTTTTGTATCACTATCCAAATGAACTCAAAAATCGCATTGATTCATGTTAATTGATAAAATCAGGAATCTATAAAGAAATTATGATTATTGTGTATACTACATTAAAATTTCTGACATTATTATTACTGATCAATAAAATAAATATCTGTAAAAAGGGGAGTGTGAAATTATTTTATGGTAAAAAATTCATTTATTTCAATTATTTTGCAAGAACAAGAAGAAAACAAAGAAAACAGAGGATCTGTTGAATTTCAAGTAGCAAATTTCACCAATAAGATACGGAGACTTACTTCACATTTGGAATTGCACAAAAAAGACTATTTATCTCAGAGAGGTCTGCGGAAAATTCTGGGAAAACGTCAACGGTTGCTGGCTTATTTGTCAAAAAAAAATAGAGCGCGTTATAAAGAATTAATAGGACAGTTGGATATTCGAGAGAGAAAAACTCGTTAATTTAAAGAGTTAGTTTGAATTATTCGCTTAAAGTTTGATGAACTTCTTTTCGCATTCAGCAATTCATGGAAGAATGAATCAGGAAAAACCTATGACTGTACCAGCTACAAGAAAAGACCTTATGATAGTCAATATGGGACCTCACCACCCATCAATGCATGGTGTTCTTCGACTCATTGTTACTCTAGATGGTGAAGATGTTATTGACTGTGAACCAATATTGGGTTATTTACACAGGGGTATGGAAAAAATTGCGGAAAATCGAACAATTATACAATATTTGCCTTATGTAACACGTTGGGATTATTTAGCTACTATGTTCACAGAAGCAATAACTGTAAATGCGCCAGAGCAACTAGGCAATATTCAAGTCCCTAAAAGGGCCAGTTATATCAGAGTCATTATGTTGGAGTTAAGTCGTATAGCTTCACATTTGTTATGGCTTGGTCCTTTTATGGCAGATATTGGGGCACAGACTCCTTTCTTCTATATTTTTCGAGAAAGAGAATTGATATATGACCTATTCGAAGCTGCCACCGGTATGCGAATGATGCACAATTTTTTTCGTATTGGCGGAGTCGCTGCTGATTTACCTCATGGCTGGATAGATAAATGTTTGGATTTTTGCGATTATTTTTTAACAGGAATTGCTGAATATCAAAAGCTTATTACACGGAATCCCATTTTTTTAGAACGAGTTGAAGGAGTAGGCATTATTGGTGGAGAGGAAGCAATAAATTGGGGTTTGTCGGGACCAATGCTACGAGCTTCCGGAATACCATGGGATCTTCGTAAAGTTGATCATTATGAGTGTTACGACGAATTTGATTGGGAAGTCCAATGGCAAAAAGAGGGGGATTCATTAGCTCGTTACTTAGTACGAATCAGTGAAATGACAGAATCCATCAAAATTATTCAACAGGCCCTAGAAGGAATTCCGGGAGGGCCCTATGAAAATTTAGAAATCCGCCGCTTTGATAGAGTAAAAGATACTGTATGGAATGAGTTTGACTATCGATTCATTAGTAAAAAACCTTCTCCGACTTTTGAATTGTCGAAACAAGAACTTTATGCGAGAGTCGAAGCACCAAAGGGAGAATTGGGAATTTTTCTG